CGAATGGCCTGCTCTCCCCGGTCGGAATAGAGGATTCCTTCCCTTAGAACCGTACTTGAGAGTTTCCTAACTCATACGGCTCAACAGTAAATTCTTTTAGTATCCGTTTTACCTATCGAATGGAATGTGATTTCTCATGGATCTATTTCACTTTTCGGTTTCGGGTTAACCAAAAGAACTTAATTGTATGAGTTTCAAACTTTAATTTGGATTTCTAATTCGTTTTTGTTTTATCTTTTATCCCACCTTCAGACGAATAAAGGATGGGCCTTTCTTCTTTAACATTTTCTGCAAGGTAACTATCTCGGTTTCATATCCAAATTTTTATAGAATCCTTGAAAAAGGCTTTCTTTCCTGCATAAGAAAGAAAAGCTTACTATCTTTGGGATCTGATCCTACACCGCTGCTCAATACCTTAGTGGATCGCCTCTATTACATAAGCGGATTACTAACTTTTATCTATCTTCTATTATGTATGGCCTAAGTAAGCAGTTCTTAATGTATTGGCCCAAACCTCGTTAATTGATCTTTACGGTGCTTCTTTATCTATCAATTCTATTTTTTATCCATAGAATAAAGTATCTAGGCATATCTTATTGCTTCATATTTTCGACTCATATGAAGTTTCGTTCCTTGCTACAGCTCATAAAAATCGTTGTTTTTTGACGATGTATATGTAGAGAGCCTTTTTTTTCTTTTTTTTGTATTTACTAGAATATTTTTTTGGTCTTTCTTTCCTTTTATCTTTCTATAGTGGAGATAGTCGCACGTAATGACAGATCACGGCCATATTATTAAACGCTTGGGGTAAGAATGGATTTCGTTCAAGTGCCCTAAAATAATATTCTAAAGCTTTCGTATGGTCCCCATTACTTGTGTGAATAAGGCCTATGTTATAGAGTATATAACTTCGGTCGTAGGGATCAATTTCTAGTCGCATAGCTTCATAATAATTCTGTAAAGCTTCCGCATAATTTCCTTCGGATTGAGCCGACATCCGTTACGGTCGTCATTCGATTAAAAGAATCTCCGTTCCAGAACCGTACGTGAGATTTTCATCTCATACGGCTCCTCCCTTATATGCATAATGATAATATTTCAATCGTTTTTGATTCCATGTATCGATTCTTCTCATTATGAATTGAGCGGGGCTAGTGTTTTTGCACGAAATTTCTAGCCAACCTTCCTGCGCGGGAGCTTTTGTTAACATCAAACGTGTTGGTACTAGATAGAAATGGTAACTCCAACTATTTATTTGTCCTCAACGCCCCCTAATTTCCGGGAATTAGTCACTTCAACAGTCTTTGATGGTTATATGGGTATCCAAGGTACGAACGAGATGGATATTAGTTGGCCCAACCATTCTTTTTAGTCCCAAGCCAGATAAGGAAGGGGGGTAAGTCATTTTTAACAAAGCTTTTGTCTTGTTGATTTCTAGGTGTAGTGCTTTTCCCCTATGCTGCCTATTAGGACTAGTAGAGTGGGATTTACCTGTAATACAGAACCGATAGGTATAACCTTTCGCTCAATACTCAAATAGATAATGGAAGCAGATGAGGCTGCATTAATCGGGGATACACGACAGAAGGAATTGTTCGATTTCTAAACTTCACCTTCAACAAGCGTAGATTTAGTTCAATAATCTATCAAAATAATAATCTTTTTTCTTTCTATCCCGAATTTGAGGTCTTTCGCATAAGAAGACTGGGGTCAAAAAAAGGCAAAAAAAAAAGACTCAAATCACACCATCTCTGTAATAGGTAAATGCCTTCTTTTCGCCTGAAGTTGTTGGAATTATTCGTAATAAAATGTTGGCCACAACTGAAAAGGTCTTATCAATAAAATTTCCATTTATACGTGATCTAGGCATAGGTACCAATCCATTCGCAAATTTTTTGGATTCTCACTAGGGGGAAAATAATCCTCCAAAGAAAGGAATTTACAATACGAAATAGCATAAAAAAGATTCATCAAAAAAAATTCAATATCCAATTTTATATCAAAAAAATGTACGAACGCTCTACGACTCATATTCAAAGACTCAAATTGCTCCTTTGTGCAGGAATCAATTCAAAATATTTTAAGTAGTATACCAATGGGCGACCTAGTCTTATTTGATCGAAGCTGACGAATCCGGAAATTGTTCCTATGGATTCGGGCGAAAGGCTTTGGTTGGGTTATGATCCAATGAAGGAGGGAAAAAGAATAGAATTTTTATTCTATAATGTCAATAGAATAACCGTTTATTTTGTTTGTGTTATGTACATAGTGAGTAGACACTACACAACCAAATAGCCCCAGGATAAGTCATGAATTTGTAAGAGATCTATGAAAAAATAGATTTTTTTGGTGAAAACTTTAAAAGAAAGGAATTCCCTAATTTTTATGGAATCATCATTTAAAAAACATAAACCCAACAATCCGTTGATTCCTTCCAACTCATTGATTTAATCCCGTATAAATATCATAGAAAGGGCGGAACATCATCTTCGCAAATATGAAAAATATATCTTTTTACTTTAGCCTTTCACAAGAATATTTTTTTTTTGAATCCCCGAGCCTTGAATTGAAGGAAAGCTCTTTATCAAAATTTGGATATTTTTTAGTTAAAATTGGTTGGTTGTACCTTACCTAGCCAACCCAAACCAACTCAAAAAAAGAAATAACTCGCTATTCATTCGGTTCCTGGGTCATAATTGTTGTGTAGGAGAGGTGGCCGAGTGGTTCAAGGCGTAGCATTGGAACTGCTATGTAGACTTTTGTTTACCGAGGGTTCGAATCCCTCTCTTTCCGTACCTTCGCCCAACTTACCAACATCGCTGACCGTAACAAATCAAGCAAGAGGTAGATCCTTCTTTCTATCTTTATATATATATTCTTAATGTATATACTCTAGGTAGATATCTTTTCTATTTCTAATTTGATTGCTTCAATATGTAAAAAAATGGAATATAGTGACATAAGGTCGACAAGAAATAAAAACCTCTCTGTCGATCTAGGATACATGAATGGGAAAAATCCGGATCAAACACCTTAACCTTAATCAATTTAGTTTGGCGAAAGGGGGCTCATTTTTACGAAACCTTTTCGAAACCCTTTTCTTTAAGATAGGCTTAAGTTTGACGGGAATAATATTCTACGACTAGCAATTCATTTATTTTCAAACCGACCCACTTATTATCTATTATTTGATTGACTACTCCTTTATATGGGAATGGGTGAAGAGTCAAATGTTTTGGCAATTCCTCGCTGTGGGATGAATCCAGATAATTTTGAACGAGAGCTTTGGATTTTTGCTTATCCCTCGCCATAACAATATCGTTGGGTTTGCAACGATAACTTGGTATATCTACTATACGATCATTAACTAAAACATGTCTATGATTAACTAATTGGCGGGCGCCAGGAATAGTCGGAGCCATACCCAACCGAAAAAGGATATTGTCCAAACGCATTTCAAGTAATTGGAGTAAAACCTGACCTGTTGACCCTTTCGCTTTTCTAGCGATACGAAAGTATTTAAGTAATTGGCGTTCTGTAATACCATAATGAAAACGTAATTTTTGTTTTTCTTCTAGACGAATACGATATTGAGATCTTTTCCCGGAACGTGAAGGGTTTCTAAGATCTCTAGGCTTTTTATTAGTTAATCCTGGTAAAACCCCCAGACGTCGTATTTTTTTGAAACGAGGCCCTCGGTAACGCGACATAAAGACTCCTTATTTATTGTTATTGATTTGATATTTCATTTTATTTAAATTAAAGAAATTAAAACTGAACTAAACGATAAATGAAGCGAAATCCACTGAAGTATTCTATTAATTTAATTGTCCTAGAACGAATACTGTCACTAGAAGGAATAATGAGATGAAAGATGTACGTATCCGAAGTTGCTACTTGTTTTTGTATTAATATGACTTCTTTATTTCATTTTAATATTTTTTTAATATTTTAGTAATTAATTTTTCAAAATTATTGGAATTGTATTTTAGGATATATATATTAAATATTAATTCAATTTATTAATTAAATAAAAAAAGAATTTCATTACGAATTTAAAAATAAAATTTATACAAAGTAGAATATATAAAAAAATAAAAAAAAAAGAATAGAAACATAATATAAAAAACATAGAAAAATAAGAAAAACAATCCTTTACTGAGTTGAGCTCTTCTGCCGAGATTTAACTTTTTCATTGACCTTTTATTTGTAGTTGGAAGTTTCTATGGCATAAAAAATGGTCGACCTTTTTTGAAAAAGGAAAGGTTATTTTTTCTTTAATTTCAGAGAAAAGCCGGCTATCGGAGTCGAACCGATGACCATCGCATTACAAATGCGATGCTCTAACCTCTGAGCTAAGCGGGCTCACATAAGATAAACTTTACATGCATAATAATTCCATAAAATATATCTTAGCTATTAACTCATAAAAAATATAGAATATAAATAGATTTCAAATCTATATTGCAGTACATTCAATATAGTATATAAATAAGATATGGATTACCATATCAATCTATACTAGAATTTATTTCTATTTATTACATTCCAATTCTAACAATTAGAATAATACATTTATCTTTTTTTATCACAAATTTGAATTAAATTCGAATTTGAGATTGAATTATATTAGTTATTCGCTTTTTATTCGTTTTTAGAATCTTTTTCTTTTTATAAAAATTGGAATGAATATAGTCTTATAAACTGAATCAAATTTATTCTATTCATTTTCAAGTATAAGTTCTAGCTCTACCAACCTATCTTTCGTTTTAATATTAATAAAAAATATCTTATTCTTAATTAAGTTAAGAAGAAGATTAATAATTAATATTAACTTCGAGATTCATTTCTATTTTATTTTTCTATCTTTTACGGTATAAAGGGCTACCCTAAGAAAAGGCAAAAATGGAATAGGCCTGTCGTATAATATATAGAATCCATATATATTATATATTCCAGTTTTTTTTAAATGAAGCAAAATAAAAGATAAAGATTCAATT